TTGACTCCGTACCACTGAAATATTCGGTCGTATGCTTGAAAGATAACCCAAAAAATCAAAGGAATGCTTGGATAATTGGTTTATATGGATTCTTCCTGGTTGAGACCATACATAAAAATGACATTGCCAAAAATGGACAAGATAATATTTCCACTTATTCATCAGAAGAGGAGTATCTTTTGATGCCAGAATCGATTTTCCTTGATATCTAACATACTGTATAAAAGGATCCTTGAAGAACCATAAGGTGGCCGGAAAATCGTTAGCAAAGACTTCTTCGACAGGATATTTTATTTTTTCATAAAAACGTATTCGCTCAAAAAGAATCCCAGAACAGGTTAATCGTAAATGATTAGATTGGTTACGGAGAAAAAGTAAAATGGATTCGTATTCACATACATAAGAATTATATAGGAGCAAGAATAATCTTTGATTACTTTTTGCAAAAATGGATTTTTTTGGAGTAATAAGAGTATTCCAATTATAATACTCGTGAAGAAAGAGCCGTAATAAATGCAAAGAAGAGGGATCTTTCACGCAGTAGCGAAGGGTTTGAACCAAGATTTCCAGATGAATGGGGTAGGGTATTAGTACATCTGATGCATAATTTAAATGTGGAAATTTGTCCTCGAAAAAAGGAAATATTGAATGAATTGATCGTAAATTATAAGATTTTACGGTTTCTGTCTCCTCTAAGGAAGATACTAATCGTAGGGAAAACGGAATTTCCACAATGACTGCAAATCCCTCCGATATCATTTGAGAATACAAATTTTTGTTGTACCCCAAAAATTTATTTTGATTCGAATCATTAACGGAAATAATAAAATGATTCTGTTGATACATTCGACTAATTAAACGTTTTATAATTAGTAAACTAGATTTCTTGTCATAACCTACATTATCCAACAAAACGGATCTATTTAAACCACGATCATGAGCAAGTGCATAAATATACTCCCGAAAGATAAGTGGGTATAGGAAGTCATGTTGCTGAGATCTATATAATTCTAAATATCCTTGAAATTCTTCCATTTAAAATTCAATTTGAATCAGAAAAGAAATAGGTGATTTATTGGGTTATCAAATGATACATAGTACGATACAGTCAAAACAAGGTATTTATATTATAGTAAGAAAAAATTAGATACCTCGGAAACAAGTCAAACTCATCAACGGACTCTCCAGACCCTCCCTTTCCATATAATAGATTTATGTTCATTTATAGGATAACAAGATAGTTAGAAGCCCTTTATTTTATCAATCCAATCGCTCTTTTGATTTTGAAAAAAAAAATCTCTTTATCAATATACTGCCTTCTTCTACACATTTATCTCTACCCCATAAAGGGGAATAGCTAATAGTTAGGACTCATAAGAAATTTCTAATCCACTCATCGGAAAAGCTTTTCCCGCATTAAGCACTAATATATTTTTAACGTCTAATTAGATGGGGTAATCATTCAAAAATGAAGAACAGAAGCTCGTTACTTTTTATTTCCCTAGAATTGGAACCTCTAGTAAGGCTCTACCCATTTATTCATTCGACCCCCCCCAAAAAATTATTTTTTAAAAATTGAATTTAAACAATTGAAATAAGATTTTGGACCTATTCAGTAAGAATGAAATATTCTCAGAATTATCCTACGACATGCTGCTTTTTCCATTCATTCCTTTCAGGATCAGTCGTGGTCTTACAAACTCTACCGATGGTATGGACGAATCTGTTGCTTCATACAAATGTGTAAAAGATGCTAGCCGCACTTAAAAGCCGAGTACTCTACCGTTGAGTTAGCAACCCAAATAAACAAATTAGAATGTGTAGATACAATCAGAATCCCAATAAATAACGAAATTGAATGGTACAACACAATCAAACCATTAAAAAAAAAAAAAATGAAAAAAAAACTCTAACTGAACATAATAAAAATGAACAAATCCGACGAAAATACAAAAAATTCTCAAATAAAAGATAAAATAAGGATAAAATCAAAGATTTTCAAATATTTATAGACCGCCTCTTGTCTCTCTTCTCTTATATTATCCATTAATTAGTATATATCGAGTTTAATTGATTAAAATCTTAATCAAAAAAGACTTCTTGTATGACAGAAAATATAAGAGCCTATTATTTGAATGAAATAAAATCTATGGAACAGGGATAAATAGATCCATTTATCCACGATCGGATTATATTTATTTGATACACTGTTGTCAATATGAATATTGAGAAAAGCATACGTATACAAAAGAGAAAACAAATTCTAAATCGAACTAACAATTCCGATTTCAATCAATTAAAATTAATCAAATTCAAATTATTTAAATTGAAATATAAAAAAAACGAAGGACTTGTGTTGGATTGGCACTATATAATATAGGTGGAAGACTAAATTAAGGAAGACGGAGGAGAAGTAGAAAAAAATGAGGTTTATTCAATAACTAAAATAAGCAGATTTAGTCCTTTGTTTTTTTTGTTCATAGAGTTCCAACGAAAACGGGGGTAATGTCAAATTTTTATGTCTATAGACCCCATTACTTCTACGTCATTTCTTATTTATTCACTTGATCTTTTTTTCTATCTATTTTATTTCAATTTTAAATTATTGGATCAATTGTTATATCAATAAAATAGAAATCCATTTTTTGTCGTTATAAATAAAGGACACCATTCTATAGTAACAATACTAAAAGTAACAATACTAAAAAGGGTTATACAAAGCTATATATAAGTCATCCACACCTTCTTTTTTTCTATTTTATTTTATTAATTGAATTTTGTTTGTTGATTAAGGCGAAGTTCCGTAAAAACCCCCGCCTTTTTTGAAATATCATGAACAGTTCCTGTAGGTTGAGCGCCTTTTTCAAGGAAGTATAGAATAGCAGGAACGTTTAAATAGATTTGATTCTTTATCGGATCATAAAAACCCACTTTCCGAAGATCTCTTCCCTCTCGTCGGGATCGAACATCAATTGCAACGATTCGATAAATGGCTCATTGGGATAGATGAAGAATACCCCCCCTAGAAACGTATAAGAAGTTTTCCCCTCGTACGGCTCGAGAAAATTCGAAATTATGTCTATGTATAGAATTACAATATCAAATATATATCCATAAAATCATCAAATTAATTAGACTATTGATTTTAGTACTTTTTTTCTTATTCTTACCCAACAAAAAAGAAAATTAGTCGTATTTGCACCCTCATAACTCAAGTTGGATAACTCTGAAATAACTCAAAAGAGAAACCTTTTAGATATTTCATCTATTGAGCGGTCTCTAACCCTTTAATTGTCTGTCTTCTTTAGAATCCATTTTGATTCTTTTCTGATCTAGTTGTTAAGACAATTGAAAATGGTATTTCCTTGTTCTAGGATCTTTGCCTTGAATCATTGGGTTTAGACATTACTTCGGTGATCTTTAAATCCTTTCAAAACGGCAGCAACATACCATTTTTTGTGATTTCTTTCTGTCAAAGAATCATACGAATGTTTGATTCCTGCGTAATACACTTTCCTTTTGATTTGATCGAAAGAGTTTTACCAATTTCAACAAACTTTCCTTTTGAATTGGAAAGTTTCTCGAATAGGACCCTTTAAGTTTATGTATCGAAAATATACTTACGAAGCTGTTCCAATTTATTAATTGATACTAACCCTAGATTCTTGCCCCTGAAAAATAAATCAATACTTTCTACTCGAGCTCCATCCTATACTATATTATATCATACCCCCCAAAAAAAGAGAGTTACAGCGGAACAGAACAAATGATGTCGAGCCAAGAGCACTTTCATTCCTATATAATATATAAAAAAATGGTGGATGTAAGACTCCACAGCGGATCATGTCCTTCAAGTCGCACGTTGCTTTCTACCACATCGTTTTAAACGAAGTTTTACCATAACATTCCTTCAGTTTGGAACCCGTATGTAATTGATTCAATTATGGAATCATGAATAATCATTGGTTCGGATAGAGATTAATAGAATTTAATATTGGAAATTCTATAAAAATAATTTTTTTTTTATTATTTCTATTTTCTTATTTATATTATTCTAAATTTTAGAATATTTTTCGATTATTGTAAAAATAAAATTAGTTAACTAAATTATAACTAATATAACACGAATAAATAAATATAATACGAAGAAACAGGTTATTTTGAATCTGTATCTTCAAGTAACATAATAGTGGTAGCATAAATTCAACAATTTCACACTTCTTCAAGTACCAAGAACTCATAGGAGTTCGTTACAAAGATTGAATTGATTGAAAAATCTCCTATCCGATATAATTATTTGCATTTTGCATAACATAAAGTTTTACAGCAAGGACCTTTCGTTTTTTATCATCAGTAAGAGAGAGAGAAATTCATATTGGATTAAACCATCTGTGATTAAAAAAAGATAGATAAAAAAACACTGATGTAAGGGAGAAATTTTATGTTGTTATTTTTTCATATTTATACTGTAAAATCGTTTGCGTGTTATTTGAACTCAATTAAATTTGTGAAAAAGATATGATTCCGCGGATTATGAAAAAAAAAAATAATAATCACATTCTATACCAATATTCTACTCTTAATACAGAAGGCTGTTCGAAAAGGCAATCTTTTATATATATTTTATTATGATATATTTTATATATATCAAAAAAAAAATTAGAAATATATTATATTAATAGAATGTTAATATAATGATCACATTATATAATAATATATATAGACGGGGTATGCTCTGGGACGGAAGGATTCGAACCTCCGAGTAGCGGGACCAAAACCCGTTGCCTTACCACTTGGCCACGCCCCATTTATTTCTATTCGACACTAATAAACACTAATATTGGTACGGGTTATTCGTCAACTCCAGTCTAAATATCTATTATTTCTAAAATGGATTACTAGAATTTTTATACATGTAGACTATACATGTAGACATAGAATTAAACTGAATTTATTGATCATTACATATAATTCAATTAAGATATTGTACGAAAGTATGATTTATTCTATTCTCTTTTGATTTGAGATATAGAAGGATTTTTGATTGGGTGAGTTCAAATCAAAGAAAGTTTTTTGGTCTATCTTATTTATTTTTATTCATTTTTTTTTTTTTTTCTTCTATCAATAATACCCTATTTATAATAATAAAATATAATAATAAAAAACTCGATTCAATTTATTAATAACTCAATCAAAATAAATACAATTATCCCCAAAAACAAAATGTTTGTTATGCTTAATATTTTAAGTTTGATCTGTATCTACCTTAATTCTGCTCTTTATTCCAGTAGTTTTTTCGTCGCCAAATTGCCCGAAGCCTACGCTTTTTTGAATCCAATTGTAGATGTTATGCCAGTAATACCCCTGTTCTTTTTTCTCTTAGCCTTTGTTTGGCAAGCTGCTGTAAGTTTTCGATGATATTTTTAATAAAGTCCCAGACAAATTCATGATTTATTCGAAAAAAATTCGTGGAATTGATAAGATCAGATACGTCTTACACTCTCAATTCAAATATTGAAATTCTTGTACAACCGCGACAAATCCGGATCACCCCACTTTATTTCTTGGTGTCAAAATAAAAAAGGGTAGGGTATGTGGTATAAAAGTGGAGAATCTATTCTCTTTTTTCCTAAAAAAAAATCTTGGAGATTCTGTAATGCTTACTCTCAAACTATTTGTTTACACGGTAGTGATATTCTTTGTTTCTCTCTTTATCTTCGGATTCCTGTCTAATGATCCAGGACGTAATCCTGGACGTGAAGAATAAAAAATAAGGTTTTCTTTGCTTGATTTTAAACTGTTATTAGTAAGATTTTATCTATTCCACTTCTTTAACTATTAATTTTTAACTATCTATTAATTTTTAACTATTAATAAAAAAGAGCTCGCGATAAATTCGAAAGAAAATGCCAAGTCATCAATGAAAACGGAAAGAGAGGGATTCGAACCCTCGGTACGAAAAACTCGTACAACGGATTAGCAATCCGACGCTTTAGTCCACTCAGCCATCTCTCCTCTCAATTGAAAAAGGATAATACTATGTTACATTATAAAAAATAAGGCTTGAAAACGCCCGTCATAGTATATACTCTTATTTTTTGATTTCGTGATTTCGTCCGAAGGGGCTTTTTAGTTCCACGGCCCGGCCTGGTCAGTACTTAGCCGGGCCCGCCCTTTTGTTCCAACAAATCATAAATCAAAAGATTTATTAAATTTGAAAAAAAGAAATAAATAAAGAAAAAAAAATTGCTTGTTATTGCGATAAACAAAAAGAACCTTTTCAATTTCTATGATATATAATCAAATGGTATCGAATCAAAGTGCCATTTCTTTCTTAGTTAGTCCTTTTATTCCGGTTTAAATAAGAAAAAGGGAACTCTCGTTTCTTGACACAACCCATTTTTGTGTTATGGCTTAAGTTCGAGACAAAACCTCGGGCAAAAAAGCACTTGTTATTTAGTTATTTTGTTATTAAAGTGAAATGAATCCCCTTTTCCTAATCTCATTAGGTCCTCTGATACAAAAGGTAAACGCTCTAGTTTTCATGATTCTTTTCTGATCTTTTGTTTTAGTTTTGATTAGGGTCGACAAAAGGTCCATTTATATACAATAATCGGATTGTAGCGGGTATAGTTTAGTGGTAAAAGTGTGATTCGTTCTATAACCCCTTATATAGTTAAAGGGTCTTTCGGTTTGATTAATATTCATTCCGAACAAAAACTTTAGTTCTTAAAAGGATTGAATCCTTTACCTCTCAATGAAAAATTCGAGGAAGAATATACATTCTCGTGATTTGTATCCAAGAATCAATTTTAAATTGAAAAATTGGATTATGAGATTACGAAACATAATTTTTTTTATTGGATAAATACTTCCAATTGAATGAGTATGAGTAAAGGACCCATGGATAAAGATAAAAAGTGTATTTCTAATCGTAACTAAATCTTCAATTTTTCATTTCTATAGGGGGAATTGAAGCAAAACAGCTATTAAACAATGTCTTTGGTTTACTAAAGACATCGATAAATTGTTTTAGCTCGGTGGAAACAAAATACTTTTCCTAAGGATTCTTTCAAATAGAAGTAGAGAACGAAGTAACTAGAAAGATTGTTAGAATATAAACCCCCTCCTTTCTATAGGGATCGTCTAGAAAGCGGGTTGTTCTGAATAGATTTAGACATAAAAGCTGACATAGACGTTATGGGTCGGATTTTTTTATTTCGTTCATGTCTGAATCTGGGAATTTATCCATCTTCCATAAAGGAGCTGAATGAAACCAAAGTTTCACGTTCAGTTTTGAATTAGAGACGTTAAAAATGATGAATCAACGTCGACTATAACCCCTAGCCTTCCAAGCTAACGATGCGGGTTCGATTCCCGCTACCCGCTTTTACTTTATCGTTATAATCTTTAATATTCTAAAAATGAAATATTAATATTATTAAAATATTAAATAAAAAAATTGAATGAATCGAATTAATGTAATGCATCATTGACTTG